AATTAAACGAATTTTAAAAAATTTTATGGGAAAAAATGCAGAATTTCATATTTCTGATTCTAAAGAAGAAGAATTAAAGGCAGAAGAGATAAAAAAAGAATCCAAAAGAAGGGAAGAAGCAAAAAACGAAAAAGCACGAATAGAAATATCCGAAACCTGGGATAGCATTCCATTTGCTCAAGTAATAAGGGGTTTCATGTTAGTAACTCAGTCAATTCTTCGAAAATATATTGTATTGCCTTTATTGATAATAGCAAAAAATATAGGCCGTATATTATTATTCCAACCTCCTGAGTGGTCTGAAGATTTCAACGAGTGGGATATCGAAATGCATGTTAAATGTACCTATAATGGTGTTCAATTATCCGAAACCGAATTTCCTAAAAACTGGTTAACAGATGGTATTCAGATAAAGATATTATTTCCTTTCCGTCTAAAACCTTGGCACAGATCTATGATACGACTTTCTCGTCTAGATATAATAAAAAAAAACGAACAAATTAAAACAGATAATTTTTGTTTTTTAACAGTTTTGGGAATGGAAACTGACCTTCCTTTTGGTCCTCCCCGAGAAGTCCCTTCTTTTTTTCAACCTATTTTTAAAGAACTCGCCAAAAAAATTCGAAAATTTCGAAACTTAGAAAATGAAAGAAAAAATGGGATTATTGAAATCCTTCTAGGTTTAAAAAAAAAAATGTCAACCGTAAATCCAATTCTAGTATTTGGATTGAGAGACGAATTTAGTGAAAGAAAAAAAGAAAAAGATTCGATAATCAATAGGCATATGATTATCGAATCATCCATTCAAACCCGATTCCTAAATTGGACAAATTCTTCAATGACAGAACAAAAAATGAAAGATTTAGCTAATAGAACAAGGATAATCAAAAATCAAATAGAAAAAATTTCAAAAGACAATATCAAAATAAATATTAGTCCTAAGCAAACACGTTATGGTACTACGAAATTCAAATCGCCAAAAAGTATTGGTCAAATATTAAAAAGAAGAAATGCTCGATTAATCCAAAAATCCAATTATATTTTGAAATTTTTTAGAGAAAGGATATACGTAGATATATTTCTATATATCATTAATATTCCTAGAATTAATACACAACTTTTTCTTGAATCAACAAAAATTTGGATTGATAAATCCATTTACAATAATGAAAAAAATCCTGAAAGGATTAATAAACAAAATAAAAATATAATTCAGTTTCTTTCGACTATAAAAAACCAATTTTTGCCTTTTCTTAGTAATAGTAATCTTACTAAGAATTCAAAAATTAGTTCTGATTTTTCTTTTTTGTCACAAGCCTACGTATTTTATAAATTATCCCAAGCAAAAATTCTTAACTTATCTAAGTTAAGATCTGTCCTTCAGTATCGTGGAATATCTTTATTTCTTAAAAATGAAATAAAAGATTATTTTGGAACCCAAGGAATAGCTCATTCCAAGCTAAAGACTAAAAAACTTACGAATTCTGAAATAAACCAATGGAAAAACTGGTTAAAATTGAAAAGTAATTATCAATACGATTTACCTCAGATAAAATGGTCTCGATTAGTACCAAAAAAATGGCGAAATAGAGTAACTGAACATTGTGAGGTTGAAAATAGCAATTTTCAAAAAAACAAAAGCAATTCAGATCAAAAAGAACAATTAATTAATTCCAAAAATACAAATAATTCTGAAAACCATTTATCGGTCTTGCCAGATCAAAAAGATAATTTAAAAAAAAACTATAGATATGATGTTTTATCATATAATTTTTTTTATTATGAAGATAAGAACGATGAATTTTCTTATGCTTATAATTACAACATAAATAAAGACGAATTAATTGACATATGGTGTAATATTCCTATCACTAATAATTTAGGAATAAAGAATATTAAGGATATAGAGAAAAATACAGATAGAAAATATTTTGATTTGAAAATGCTCCATTTTTGTCTTAGAAAAAAAGTCGACATTGAGGCCTGGGTCGATATCAGTACTAGCATGAATGAAAATACTAAAACTAAATCTAAGAATTATAAAATTCTTGATCAAATTGATAATAAAAGTGTTTTTTATAGCACAATTTATCAAGAAATCAAGGGATCCCATCAAAAAAAAAACCTTTTTGATTGGATGGGAATGAACGAAGAAATACTAAGACATCCCATATCAAATCTGGAATTTTGGTTTTTCTCCGAATTTTTATTATTTTATAATGCATATAAACTGAAACCTTGGATTATACCAATTAATCTTCTTTTTTCAAATTATAATGTAAGTGAAAATTTTAGTGAAAATAAAAATATCAATAGAAAGAAAAAAAAAAATTCTTTTATACCATTAAATGAAAAAAAATCTTTTGAATTAGAGAATGGGAATCAAGACGAAAATGAACTCATAAGTAAAGAAGATCTTGGATTTGAATTAGAGAATGGGAATCAAGACGAAAACGAACTCGTAAGTAAAGAAGATCTTGGATTTGAATTAGAGAATGGGAATCAAGACGAAAATGAACTCGTAAGTAAAGAAGATCTTGGATCATATGTTCAAGAAAACTCTGAATCTGTTCTCTTAAATCGACAAAAAGATATTGAAGAAGATTATATAAGATCAGATATGAAAAAACCTCAAAAGAAAAAACGATCCAAGAATGGTACAGAAACGGGAATTTCTTTATTACTGAAAAGATATTTGCTTTTTCAATTGAAATGGCCTGAGTGTTTGACTCAAAAAGTGCTCGATAATATCAAAATATATTGTCTCGTGCTTAGATTGATAGATCCAACAGCAATTACCATATCCTCTATAGAAAGAAGAGAAATGGATATGAATATACTATTGGGTCGGAAAGATCTTACTGTTCAAAACTTGGTAGAAAAAGGGATATTGATTATTGAACCGATTCGTCTGTCTATAAAAGGCGATGGCCGATTTCTTCTGTATCAAACCATAGGTCTTTCATTGGTTCATAAGAGTAAAGACCAAAATAATCAAAAAAGATACAGTGAAAATGTTGATAAAAAAAAATTGGGTGAAAGAGACAAAAACAATTTTGATTTGGTTGCTCCTGAAAATATTTTATCGCCGAGGCGTCGTAGAGAATTGAGAATTCTAATTTGTTTGAATTCAGGGAATAATAATGGTGTGAATCCAAACCCAATAGGGAATCGGGTAAAAAACTGTAGTCAACTTTTTGATGAAAATAAAGATTTTGATCGAGATAAAAATACATTTAGAAAATTCAAATTCTTTCTTTGGCCCAATTATCGATTAGAAGATTTAGCTTGTATGAATCGTTATTGGTTTGATACTAATAACGGGAGTCGTTTTAGTATATTAAGAATACATATGTATCCACAATTAAAAATGCGTTTATGATGCATTTGTCTTATGGATTCCCTATTTATTTGGTAGATAAATAGAGGTCCACACGTCTTGTCGTACATTCAATTCCGATACATGATACTAATTCGATGACGTATCAATTATATCCAGAAATTACTCAACATAATTTTCTTTATTAAGTTTCTTTGATAAAATGAATCAATAAGGTATTGTGACGTTATTGTGTATACCAGATTAAAATAGCTGGCATTATTATTACTGATCGGTAAAATTTCATATTTTGTAAAAATAAAAAGGTAAGGAAGGTTAAGAATTTATGAAAAAAAATTCATTCATATCCGTTATTTCGGATGAAAAAAAAGAAGAAAACAGAGGGTCTGTTGAATTTCAAGTATTCTGTTTTACCAATAAGATACGAAGACTTACTTCACATTTGGAATTGCACAAAAAAGACTATTCATCTCAGAGAGGACTACGAAAAATTCTGGGAAAACGCCAACGACTACTGGCTTATTTGTCAAATAAAAATGTAGTACGTTATAAAGAATTAATAAGTCAATTGAACATTCGAGAACTAAAAACACGCTAATTTGAAGAGTCGTTTTGAATTATTTGATTTATTAGATCTTGAATTTTGATGAACTTCTTTTTGTTTTCAGCAATTCATGGAAAAATGAATTCGTGTTAAAGAATGAATCGGGTAAAAACCTATGACTGTACCAACTTCCAGAAAAGACCTCATGATAGTCAATATGGGCCCTCACCATCCATCAATGCATGGCGTTCTCCGACTCATCGTTACTTTAGACGGTGAAGATGTTATTGACTGTGAACCAATAGTGGGTTATTTACACAGGGGTATGGAAAAAATTGCGGAAAACCGAACCATTATACAATATCTTCCTTATGTGACACGTTGGGATTATTTAGCTACTATGTTCACAGAAGCAATCACTGTAAACGGACCGGAACAGTTGGGAAATATTCAAGTACCTAAAAGAGCTAGCTATATCCGAGTGATTATGTTGGAATTAAGTCGTATAGCTTCTCATTTGTTATGGCTCGGCCCTTTTATGGCGGATATTGGCGCGCAGACCCCTTTCTTCTATATTTTCAGAGAAAGAGAATTGATATATGATTTATTTGAAGCTGCTACCGGTATGAGAATGATGCATAATTTTTTTCGTATTGGAGGAGTAGCTGCCGATCTACCTTATGGATGGATAGATAAATGTTTAGATTTTTGTGATTATTTTTTAATAGGGCTTACTGAATACCAAAAGCTTATTACCCGAAATCCTATTTTTTTAGAACGAGTTGAGAACGTAGGCATTATTGGTGGAGAAGAAGCACTAAATTGGGGTTTATCAGGGCCAATGCTACGAGCTTCGGGAATAGAATGGGATCTTCGTAAAGTTGATCATTATGAGTGTTACGACGAATTTGATTGGGAAGTCCAATGGCAAAAAGAAGGAGATTCATTAGCTCGTTATTTAATACGAATCGGTGAAATGGCCGAATCCATAAAAATTATTCAACAAGCTCTAGAAGGAATTCCAGGGGGTCCCTATGAGAATTTAGAAATCCGACGCTTTAATAGAAAAAAATATCCTGAATGGAATGATTTTGAATATCGATTCATTAGTAAAAA